TTATTGTGATTCGAAATAACATAATAACATAAAGGGAATCACGCTCTGTAGGATTTGAACCTACGACATCGGGTTTTGGAGACCCGCGTTCTACCGAACTGAACTAAGAGCGCTTTTTTATGACAGGAGATACGATTGTAAAGAAAAGGATTTTCTCATTTTTGTACCCCCAATGCGTCTTGTATACATTGGTATGCAAAAATGAAAGATTATGTCCAATTTTATTTAATTGATCTCACTCAGATCCCAGTCAATTAATCCCTTGTTACCGCCCATAGGAGAAGTAATAGGTAGGGATGACAGGATTTGAACCCGTGACATTTTGTACCCAAAACAAACGCGCTACCAAGCTGCGCTACATCCCTTTTCCAAAATTTTTGTACAGTGTCATTGTACAAAATCCATGTCTTGTTTTCCACATCGTTATTTTTTCCTCGATTCATATACAATTTTCTTGTCATTTCTTCTTTTTGGTTTCATATAATAAAAGAATTATATACATCTGAAACCTAACGTATAAAAAAGATGACTATTTTGCTTAGGAAGAAGAGGGTCTCTTTTTCTTTTTTAGGGACAGGGGTAGGAAAATCTTATCTACTGTTCATTGTACATATCCATTTTTGTTAGGAATTCCGTACAAAAAAATACAAATGATCTTGAACTACAGCATCTGACCATATATGTATTACAATAAAGAAGGAGGATTTTCAATGCGAGATATAAAAACATATCTTTCCACAGCGCCTGTGCTAACTACTCTATGGTTTGGGTTTTTAGCGGGTCTATTGATAGAAATTAATCGTTTATTCCCAGATGCTTTGTCATTCCCTTTTTTCTAGTTATTAATATTATATTAATATTATTAATATAATATTAATATAATATGCGAAAAAAATGAAGAAAATTTGAGATACAATTCTACGTGACGTGACTAAAACTTAGTCCCCCCCTTTTTCAGTTCTTTAGGATAGGAAGGAAAGAGAAAGAAAAAGTATATTGAACCTCAGCAAAAATCCGGTGGATCTAAGATCCCATTTTTGAGAACAGAAATAGAAAGGGGGTCCAGTCTAAGGTAAAAAAAAAGCTCCACGAAATCATAGCATAAAAAAAAGATACTTAAATGAAATACTGGGATTAGGATAGGAATAATTGATAGTTAGAAAAAAATTGTATTACTTACATTATTACTATATATATAATAATATTCTATTAATATTAATTAGAATTACAACAAAATATTTAGAAATGGAATTTCTAATTAGTAACTTCTATTGATATTGATTTTTTTTCTTTTTTGTTCTTTTCGTCTTCTTAGGTTCGGGTCGAAAACAGAAGAGTTAAGTTGATCAAACAAAAATGCAAAGGGGGTTCATGGCTAAGGGTAAAGATATCCGAGTTAGAGTTATTTTGGAATGTACCAGTTGTGTCCAAAATGGTGTCAATAAAGAATCGCCAGGCATTTCTAGATATATTACTCAAAAGAATCGGCACAATACACCCAGTCGATTAGACTTGAGAAAATTTTGTCGATATTGTCACAAGCATACGATTCATGGGGAAATAAAGAAATAAATCGAACGTGTGTTTGATCTTTCAAAGGGGCAGGAAAAGGAAGAACTTAACATATCTTAACATAAACATATATATATATATATATAATATAATAATATACAAATAATATACAAATAAAAATATAGAATATACAAAAAAACCTATTTCGGTCGGATCTGAAATGAATAAAGAAATAGAATTTTAGAGATAAGGAATAAACCATGGATAAATCCAAGCAACCTTTTCGTAAATCCAAGCGATCTTTTCGTAGGCGTTTTCCCCCAATTGAATCGGGGGATCGAATTGATTATAGAAACATGAGTTTAATTAGTCGATTTATTAGTGAACAAGGAAAAATATTATCTAGACGGGTGAATAGATTGACCTTGAAACAACAACGATTAATTACTATTGCTATAAAACAAGCTCGTATTTTATCTTTGTTACCTTTTCTTAATAATGAAAAACAGTTTGAGAGAGCCGAGTCAATCCCTAGAACTACCGGTCCTAGAACCAGAAATAAATAGATATACTCTTCCATTGATTCAAAACTTCAATCGGAATTCAAGCTCAGATTGATGTTTTGTTCGAAAAGCCTCAAATCCAGATTTTATTGTTGTGTTATAAGAAACAACAAATGGGGAAAGAATAAATCTTTTTTTTTTGAAAGATGTTCGTTCGTTTCTACTACTTATCTTATCTTAATTTTTTTTTATTCTATCTTCCCGGAGTACATTCTCCGGGGAATGCAATTCTGTTTCAATCATTCCTATATATGACTTTAGAATGTCTTTTATTTCATAATTTTATTGGAAATCATGTAAAGACAATTCTTATTTGATATAGCTATTTGCGCAAGTATTTTACGATTAAGAAGTAATTGCTTCTTGTACAGATTGTGTATTAATTTACTATAACTATGGAATACCCCTTTCTCACGAGCCGCTGCATTTATCCGAGCGATCCACAAACGACGAAAGTCCCTCTTTTGCCTGCCCCTATCTCGATGAGAGGAAACCAAAGCTCTCATTTTCTGTTGAGTAATGGTTCGAGTAAGTCTTGAATGCGCCCCTATAAAGGTTGATGCAAATAAACGAATTTTTGTTCGACGTCTCCGAGCTATATATCCTCGTCTAACTCTGGTCATTGAATCAAATTACACTTTAATGAATGAATAACTAATTGATTTCTCTTCTTTCAGTCATCCTTTTATCCCCCGGTTGATTAATAACAAAACGGATTATTCCGATATATAAAATATAAATTCCAATGGCTTTTGCTACTATGACCTTCCCAACCACGATTTTTAATCCTTTCAGGTAAAATACCTAGAAATAAGAAATTCTAACGATATTAAATAAATAAAAGCAAAAAATAGCGGGTTCCATCGTTTCTATGGTTATTTCATAAACGGCGAGGTCCTCTCTATACACCGGAGCCTCTTCTTTCATTTAATCAAATGTTATTGTAAACTTGTATAGTTCACTCTCTTTGGCTCTACCAATCGATTATACAGTAATAGATCTTTTCACAAAAAAAGCTATCCATACAGTGACGGCATTTAATTATGAAAGTTGGCTAGGTAGCTGACCTTGTTAGTCCGTTCTTTCAAGAAAGGGAACATAACCTTTTTGCTTCTTGTAGTACTATTTCCTCCGCTTAATGGATAACTATTTGCTACCAATGGGGAATTGCTTTTCATCTCAAATTGAGGTGATTGGATTTGCACCAATGGAAACCATAAATTTCATACACAAAAAATATAGGTATATGATAGATCCTCATTTTTAGATAGTAAAAATGGCTTTTTCCGCTCTATCTATCCTATTGGTGATTGGTACTGGAAAAACGGTTTCGTTTGTTCGAACTCATGATCTAAACGAGTCGCACATACACCCTAGTACATGTTCCCCGACGCTGAGGACATCCTCGAAGTGCGGGGGATTTCGTGATTTTTCTTATTGGCTGTCTTGTGTTTCTAATAAGTTGTTTAATTGTCGGCATATCATACATATATATAATAAAATAGGTTGGTTTAGATCGATCTTAACCTGATGATTGATGATTATGAATTATTTCCATTCAATATCAAATCACGAAAAATTCGAATTCTGATTTGAAACGGAATCATGTATTTACACGAAATCTCCAGTATTTTCATTTTCGACCGCTACAAGATCAACAATACCATGAGCTTGGGCTTCTGTTGCTGACATAAAAACATCCCTTTCCATGTCTTCGGATATAACCCATAAAGGGTTGCCCGTTCTTTGTACATAAACCTTTGTGAGGGTTTCGCGAAGTTTCAGTAGTTCTTCCGCTTCCAGGATAAATTCCCCTGCTTGCGCCTCATAAAAAGAACTAGCGGGTTGGTGAATCATGACCCTGATAATATTGATATAACATCATGCATGAACGGTTCTTCTATCTTGCAGGATTGGGCTAAAGTAAGGGATAAAAAAACAAGAAGAAAAAAAAAACAAATAGAATGGAACAGCCGTACAGGCATCTTTTGTACATTGCATACGGCTCTGCAATGGCATTTTTTCCTCCCTTCTCTTCAATTTCTATTCTATCGAAGAAAAAAATGGAATCCATCCGATCCAGATCGTTGAATGATCCATTTACCGCCCTTCCTTTCGTATTGTAGGAGTCAAAAAATACTATGATGGTTCTGTTGCTTTCTATATTTATCTCGTCTGTGATTTAGCAATCCCAAAGTTTCTTTTTTTTTCATTTTCGTACTCTTTCTTTCGTAACGTAAATATCATAAAGAGACTTCTGGTGTGGAAGAAAAATGGTTTGTGACGCTGAAATGTACTCCTGACACATAAGATCAAATCGGAATAACCTTTGTTTCATACTACTATCTCGATACAAAATCTCATGTTAGGAAAAACAATACTAGTTTGTTCATATCGAACTCGAAGTGCCATGCTATTATTACCTATTTTTCATATTATTCACATTCGATATGGCGAAGGCATAGTCTTCTTCTTTTTTTTTTCAAATAAAAACTCATTGGCGCCAAGCGTGAGGGAATGCTAGACGTTTGGTAATTTCTCCTCCGACCAGAATGAAAGATCCCATTGAAGCGGCTAATCCCATGCAAATTGTATGCACATCGGGCGAAACAAATTGCATAGTATCATAAATGGCTATTCCTGGTATTACCCATCCGCCGGGGGAGTTTATAAACAAATAAAGATCCCTAGTATCATCTTCTATACTGAGATATACCATGAGACCAACAAGTTGATTTGAGATCTCACTATCAACTTCTTGGCCTAAAAAAAGTAATCTTTCTCGATAAAGTCGGTTGATTAGGACAAAATTGTATCCCTTTTGAACCGTACGCGCATCTTTGGATGCATACGGTTCAAAAAAAAAAATTGTGAAAAAAGAATCAATGTGTCGATTCCAATCCTATCTCTTTTTTTTGTAACAGA